GCAAGCGTAGCTTAACTCAAAGCATAACACTGAAGATGTTAGGATGGTCCCTAAGAAGACCCGCGAGCACAAAGGCTTGGTCCTGACTTTACTGTCAGCTTTGACTAGATTTACACATGCAAGTATCCGCCCTCCTGTGAGGATGCCCATTTCTCCCTGTTCGGGAACATGGAGCCGGTATCAGGCACACTCCTTAGTAGCCCACGACACCTTGCTAAGCCACGCCCTCAAGGGAATTCAGCAGTGATAAACATTAAGCCATGAGCGAAAGCTTGACTTAGTTAAAGCCATTCAGGGCCGGTAAAACTCGTGCCAGCCACCGCGGTTATACGAGAGGCCCAAGTTGACAGACCGCGGCGTAAAGCGTGGTTAAGGAAAAACAAAAACTAAAGCCGAACGACCTCAAGGCTGTTATACGCTTCCGAAGGTACGAAGCTCAATCACGAAAGTGGCTTTAATCCACACCTGACTCCACGAAAGCTGAGAAACAAACTGGGATTAGATACCCCACTATGCTCAGTCCTAAACATCGATCGTCTACCACAACCCCGATCCGCCTGGGAATTACGAACACTAGTCTGAAACCCAAAGGACTTGGCGGTGCTTTACATCCACCTAGAGGAGCCTGTCCTATAACCGATAAACCCCGTTCAACCTCACCCTCTCTTGCTTTATTCCGCCTATATACCGCCGTCGTCAGCTTACCCTGTGAAGGCCCAATAGTAAGCACAATCGGCACAGCCCAGTACGTCAGGTCGAGGTGTAGTGTATGAGAGGGGAAGAGATGGGCTACATTCGCTAACATTAGCGAATACGAACGCTGCATTGAAATATGCAACTGAAGGAGGATTTAGTAGTAAGCCGGAAACAGAGTGTCCCGCTGAAATTGGCTCTAAAGCGCGTACATACCGCCCGTCACCCTCTCTAGGCCTATAGAACTACATTTATCTAAAACCCTTCGACTGCAAAAGGGAGGAAAGTCGTAACATGGTAAGCGTACCGGAAGGTGTGCTTGGCAAAATCAGAGTGTAGCTTAGCAGAGACTAGCGTCTCCCTTACACCGAGAAGACATTCGTGCGAGTCGAATCGCTCTGACGCCCATTAGCTAGCCCCACCTATAAACCACCAACAATCAACCATTAATTAGCCCCTAATCCACTATAAAATACCCTAAGCTAAACCATTTCTCCCCTTAAGTACGAGCGACGGAAAAAGGACCCGCGGAGCGATAGAGAAAGTACCGCAAGGGAACGCTGAAAGAAAGATGAAACAGATTAGTAAAGCACAAAAAAGCAGAGATTTAACCTCGTACCTTTTGCATCATGATTTAGCCAGTATCCCCAAGCAAAAAGTTTTTTAGTTTGATACCCCGAAACTAAGGGAGCTACTCCAAGACAGCCTACCAATAGGGCGAACCCGTCTCTGTGGCAAAAGAGTGGGAAGATCTTCGAGTAGAGGTGACAGACCTACCGAACTTAGATATAGCTGGTTGCCTGAGAAATGAATAGGAGTTCAGCCTCCCGGCTTCTCTCTTCACACTTGCACCAATGCTTTAATAGATAACTAGAGAAACCGTTAGAGTTAGTCAAAGGGGGTCCAGCCCCTTTGAAACAAGACACAACTTTTATAGGAGGGTAAAGACCATACTATATCAAAGAATTAATGTTTTCGTGGGCCTAAAAGCAGCCACCCTAATAGAAAGCGTTAAAGCTCAAACATACAATTAAATTCTATAATACCGATAACCCAATCTTAACCCCCTAACCCCTATCAGGCCGTCCTATGCCAACATAGGAGCGACTATGCTAATATGAGTAATAAGAGACCCCCGACTCTCTCCCTGCATGCGTGTAAATCGGAACGGACCCCCCACCGAACATTAACGGCCCCAAGCAAAGAGGGCATTGAAGAATTAATCAAACAGACCGGAAAACCCTCCACCATCACACCGTTAACCCTACACTGGTATGCTCCCAAGGAAAGACTAAAAGAAAAAGAAGGAATTCAGCAAACCCATTACTAGCCTCGCCTGTTTACCAAAAACATCGCCTCTTGAAAACCCAGTATAAGAGGTCTCGCCTGCCCAGTGACTATATGTTCAACGGCCGCGGTATTTTGACCGTGCAAAGGTAGCGTAATCACTTGTCTTTTAAATGAAGACCCGTATGAATGGCGGAACGAGGGCTAAACTGTCTCCTTTTTCAGGTCAATGAAATTGATCTCTCCGTGCAGAAGCGGAGATAACACCATAAGACGAGAAGACCCTGTGGAGCTTTAGGTAACAAAACAGATCGTGCCCAGCATACCTAAATAAAGGACTGAGCCTAATGAAAACTGTTTTTATGCCTTCGGTTGGGGCGACCATGGAGTAATAAAAATCCTCCAAGTGAGAGGGAGCACTTCACCCTTTTCTACCTCTACATCCACCCTTATCTAACCCTCCTAAAACCAAGAGCTACGACTCTAACTAGCAGAAATTCTGACCTAAATTGATCCGGCTATGCCGATTAACGGACCAAGTTACCCCAGGGATAACAGCGCAATCCTCTTCTAGAGCCCATATCGACAAGAGGGTTTACGACCTCGATGTTGGATCAGGACATCCTAATGGTGCAACCGCTATTAAGGGTTCGTTTGTTCAACGATTAAAGTCCTACGTGATCTGAGTTCAGACCGGAGTAATCCAGGTCGGTTTCTATCTATGTAATTAACCTTTTCTAGTACGAAAGGACCGAAAAGGAGGGGCCCATGCTAAAGGCACGCCCCACCCTTACCCAATGAAAGCATCTAAATTGGACAAAAGGGCATAATTCTTTTCCATGCCAAGACAACGGCACAAGTAAGGCAGCAAACCACCCACGCACCAGAGCTTGGACCTCAACAATAGAGATTAATATTCTCTCCTTAACTTAAACTCAGGGCAAGGAGGGACCTTCAACACCCTTATTGCCGTGTTAGGGTGGCAGAGCTCGGTAATGCAAAAGGCCTAAGTTCTTTGTAACAGAGGTTCAAATCCTCTCCTTAACTATGATATCCCTACTCATTACCCACGTGATTAATCCCCTAGCCTTTATTGTACCTGTACTGCTAGCAGTTGCCTTCCTAACCCTTATCGAACGAAAAGTCCTAGGTTACATACAATTACGAAAAGGCCCAAACATCGTAGGCCCCTACGGGCTTCTCCAACCAATTGCTGACGGTGTAAAACTATTCATTAAAGAACCCGTACGCCCCTCAACATCATCCCCAATTCTATTCCTATTAGCCCCAATACTTGCCCTCACCCTCGCCCTGACACTCTGAGCTCCCATACCCCTGCCCTACCCCGTCATTGATCTAAACCTTGGCATTCTCTTTATTTTGGCACTCTCCAGCCTTGCAGTCTATTCAATCCTAGGGTCAGGATGAGCATCAAATTCAAAATATGCCCTCATCGGGGCACTACGAGCTGTAGCCCAAACCATTTCTTACGAAGTCAGCCTAGGACTCATTCTATTAAGTGTTATTATCTTTACCGGAGGATTTACCCTTCAAACCTTCAACATCACTCAAGAAAGTACCTGACTCATCCTACCCGCTTGACCCCTGGCCGCAATATGATACATCTCTACACTGGCAGAAACCAACCGAGCCCCTTTCGACTTGACCGAAGGAGAATCCGAACTAGTCTCAGGCTTTAATGTAGAATACGCAGGAGGACCCTTCGCCCTATTCTTCCTAGCAGAATACGCAAACATCCTCCTCATGAACACACTTTCCGCAACTCTATTCCTAGGAGCCACCCACCTTCCAATAATCCCAGAACTTACTGCAATAAACCTAATAACTAAGGCGGCACTCCTATCCATTATATTCCTATGAGTCCGAGCCTCATACCCCCGATTTCGATACGACCAACTTATGCATTTAGTCTGAAAAAACTTCCTCCCTCTCACACTAGCCCTAGTAATTTGACACCTCGCACTCCCAACCTCCTTCGCCGGACTGCCCCCGCAATTATAACACATGGAGCTGTGCCTGAAACCAAAGGGCCACTTTGATAGAGTGGATAATGGGGGTTAAAGTCCCCCCAACTCCTTAGAAAGAAGGGATTCGAACCCTACCCTAAGAGATCAAAACTCTTGGTGCTTCCACTACACCACTTCCTAAACAAATCAGTAAAGTAAGCCAATTAAGCTCTTGGGCCCATACCCCAAGCATGTAGGTTGAAATCCTACCTTTGCTAATGCTACCCCCATCACTTACACCTCTATTCCTCTCCATACTAGGCATCGGCACGCTAACTACACTAATAAGCTCACACTGACTACTCGCATGAATAGGATTAGAAATTAACTCCCTCGCCATCCTCCCCCTTATAATCCAAAACCAACACCCACGAGCAGTTGAAGCAACTATTAAATATTTCCTCACACAAGCAACTGCCGCCGCTATATTACTATTTGCCAGCGCAACCAATGCATGACTAACAGGACAATGAGACATTAAAGAAATAACAGACCCCCTCATTATCGTAGCCATTACTCTCGCCCTGGCCCTAAAAATGGGCTTAGCCCCCATACATTCTTGACTACCAGAAGTCCTCCAAGGACTAGACCTAATTACAGGACTTATCATCTCCACATGACAAAAAATTGCCCCCTTTACCCTCCTCATCCAAATCCAAGGCACATACTCACCAACTCTCATCATTTTAGGAATCCTTTCCACACTCGTCGGAGGATGGGGCGGACTAAACCAAACTCAATTACGAAAAATCCTTGCCTACTCCTCGATTGCCCACCTGGGATGAATGACACTAGTTATGCAATTCTCAACCTACCTAGCCTTCATGACGCTACTCATTTACCTAGTAATGACATTCTCAATATTCCTCACCTGCCTACTTAATAGCGCAACTACCATTAACATACTAGCCACATCCTGATCAAAAAACCCAGTACTTACAGTCTCCACACCCCTAGTCCTCCTATCACTAGGAGGACTTCCCCCATTAACAGGCTTCGCCCCAAAATGATTAATTCTCCAAGAATTACCCAAGCATGACCTAGGACTATTAGCCACAACAACTGCCCTCACCGCCCTCTTAAGCCTCTTCTTCTACCTACGAGTTACGTATGCAATGGCTGTCACCCTATTCCCCCTTCACCTGACAAGCACTGCCCCATGACGATTTTCGAACAACCAACTTACCCTACCCCTAGCCACCTCAACAGTAGCCACAATCTCACTACTCCCTCTTACCCCCGCCATTACCGCCCTCCTAACCCCCTAACCACAGTCCTATGCCTCCCCCAAAATAATACCACTAAAACACAGAAATTTAGGATCATTCCAGACCAAGGGCCTTCAAAGCCCTAAGAGGGAGTTGAAATCTCCCAATTTCTACTTTAAGACCTGCGAGATATTACCTCACATCGACTGCATGCAAAACAGACACTTTAATTAAGCTAAGGCCTTACTAGACCGGCAGGCCTCGATCCTACAACCTCTTAGTTAACAGCTAAGCGCTCAAACCAGTGAGCATCAGTCTACCTTTCCCCCGCCTAATAAATACTATAAAGGCGGGGGAAAGCCCCGGCAGGTAATTATCCTGCTTCTTTAGACTTGCAATCTAACGTGGTAACACCTCAAGGCTTTGGCAAGAAGAGGACTCGAACCTCTGTCTATGGGGCTACAACCCACCGCTTGGAACTCAGCCATCTTACCTGTGGCAATCACACGTTGATTTTTCTCCACCAACCATAAAGACATTGGTACCCTTTACCTTCTGTTCGGTGCCTGAGCTGGAATAGTAGGCACAGCCCTAAGCCTACTTATCCGAGCTGAACTGAGCCAACCTGGCTCCCTCCTGGGAGACGACCAGATTTATAATGTAATCGTCACAGCACACGCCTTTGTAATAATCTTTTTTATAGTTATACCCATCATGATTGGGGGCTTTGGAAACTGACTTATTCCCTTAATAATTGGTGCCCCGGACATGGCATTCCCTCGAATAAATAACATAAGCTTTTGACTACTCCCTCCTTCCTTCCTCTTACTCCTCTCTTCTTCAGCCGTCGAAGCAGGAGCCGGAACCGGATGGACCGTTTACCCCCCTCTAGCTGGAAACCTAGCTCACGCAGGAGCATCCGTCGACCTAACTATCTTCTCCCTACATCTAGCAGGGATTTCCTCAATCCTAGGGGCCATTAATTTTATTACAACCATCATTAACATGAAACCCGCAGCAACCTCAATGTATCAAATTCCCCTATTTGTCTGAGCTGTCTTAATTACTGCTGTCCTTCTTCTTCTCTCTCTCCCCGTTCTAGCTGCTGGGATTACAATACTCTTAACAGATCGAAACCTAAACACTGCCTTCTTTGACCCAGCAGGAGGAGGAGACCCCATCCTTTACCAACACTTATTTTGATTCTTTGGACACCCAGAAGTATATATCCTAATTCTACCAGGCTTTGGTATGATCTCACATATCGTAGCCTATTACTCTGGCAAAAAAGAACCTTTCGGTTATATGGGAATGGTCTGAGCCATGATGGCCATTGGCCTCCTAGGATTTATCGTGTGAGCCCATCACATGTTCACCGTTGGTATGGACGTAGACACTCGTGCCTACTTTACATCCGCCACAATAATTATTGCCATCCCAACTGGCGTAAAAGTCTTTAGCTGACTTGCAACCTTGCATGGAGGTAGCATTAAATGAGAAACCCCTATACTATGGGCTCTTGGTTTCATCTTCCTATTTACTGTGGGGGGACTAACTGGTATCGTACTAGCCAACTCATCCCTGGACATTGTTCTTCACGATACTTACTACGTAGTAGCCCACTTCCACTATGTCTTGTCAATAGGAGCAGTCTTTGCCATCGTTGCAGGCTTCGTCCACTGATTCCCCCTATTTACAGGTTTCACCCTCCACAATACCTGAACCAAAATCCACTTTGCACTCATGTTCACAGGCGTAAACCTTACTTTCTTCCCTCAACACTTCCTGGGTCTGGCCGGAATGCCCCGACGATATTCGGACTATCCAGACGCATACACTGTCTGAAATACCATCTCCTCCATTGGCTCTATAGTGTCCCTAGTGGCAGTAATCCTGTTCTTGTTCATTATCTGAGAAGCCTTTGCCGTTAAACGTTTAGTCCATTCAGTAGAATTTACTGCTACAAATGTAGAATGACTTCACGGCTGCCCTCCTCCTTACCACACATTCGAAGAACCTGCCTTCGTCCAAATTCAATCACACTGACGAGAAGGGAGGGAGTTGAACCCCCATGAACTGGTTTCAAGCCAGCCACATAACCGCTCTGTCACCTTCTTTATAAGATACTAGTAAAATATCTATTACATTGCCTTGTCAAGGCAAAATTGTGAGTTGAACTCTCGCGTGTCTTATACTTATGGCGCACCCCTCACAGTTAGGACTTCAAGATGCAGCTTCCCCCCTAATAGAAGAACTTCTTCACTTCCACGATCATGCTATAATAATTATTCTTCTAATCAGTGTTTTCGTACTATACATTATTACCGCAATAGCTACCGCCAAGTTTACTGACAAGCTTATCCTTGACTCCCAAGAAGTCGAAATTATTTGAACCGTCCTACCGGCTGTTATTCTCATTTTAATCGCCCTTCCTTCTCTCCGCCTCCTGTATTTAATGGATGAAATTAACCACCCCCACCTAACAATTAAAGCAATAGGACATCAATGATACTGAAGCTACGAGTACACAGACTACGAAGACCTCGCATTCGACTCTTACATAATCCCCACTCAAGATCTTACCCCTGGCCAATTCCGCCTACTCGAAGTAGACCATCGAATGGTCGTTCCAGTTGACTCCCCAGTTCGAACCCTTGTGTCAGCTGAAGACGTCCTTCACTCCTGAGCCTTGCCATCGCTGGGAATTAAAACAGATGCGGTACCAGGCCGCCTAAACCAGACAACCTTTATTGCCAGCCGACCAGGAGTCTACTACGGACAATGTTCTGAGATTTGTGGGGCTAACCACAGCTTTATACCCATCGTGGTTGAAGCAGTCCCATTAGAACACTTCGAAAATTGAGCCACATACATACTCGAGGACGCTTCGCTAAGAAGCTAAACAGGCAGATAGCGTTAGCCTTTTAAGCTAAAGATTGGTGACTGCCAACCACCCTTAGCGACTCAAATGCCACAACTGGACCCCGCACCTTGATTTCCCATTCTCATCCTTTGCTGAACAGTCTTCCTAATCTTCATCCCTCCAAAAGTAATAGCCCATACCCAACCTAACCAACCCACACCCCAAAGTGCAGAAAAATCCAAAGAAACACCCTGAACTTGACCATGATACTAAGCTTCTTTGACCAATTTATAAGCCCTACATTCTTAGGAATCCCCCTGATTGTACTAGCCGTTGCTCTTCCATGAGTACTATATCCCACACCTGCCCAACGGTGACTAAACAACCGTTTACTAACTCTTCAAAACTGATTCATTTTCCGATTTACACAACAACTCCTCCTGCCTATTAACCCCGGAGGTCATAAATGAGCAACCATCCTTGCCTCCCTAATAGTCTTTTTATTAACAATAAACATCCTGGGCCTTCTCCCATACACTTTCACCCCAACTACACAACTGTCCCTCAACATGGGCCTTGCAGTACCTTTCTGACTAGCAACCGTAATCATTGGTATACGAAACCAACCTACACACGCCCTAGGACACCTCCTACCAGAAGGAACCCCTACACCCCTAATCCCTGTTCTCATTATTATCGAAACAATTAGCCTATTCATCCGCCCACTAGCCTTAGGAGTTCGACTCACCGCTAACCTAACAGCCGGCCACCTCCTAATTCAACTCATCGCTACAGCAGCCTTCGTACTGCTACCACTCATACCCACTGTGGCCATCTTAACTGCAACACTCCTATTCCTACTAACACTTCTAGAAGTTGCCGTAGCAATGATTCAAGCCTACGTATTTGTCCTTCTTCTAAGCCTATACCTGCAAGAAAACGTCTAATGGCCCATCAAGCACACCCATACCACATAGTAGACCCCAGCCCCTGACCTCTAACAGGCGCCATTGCCGCCCTACTAATAACATCCGGCATAGCAATATGATTTCACACCCGCTCCATAATTATAATCTCCCTCGGAACTATTCTCCTGATCATGACAACATGCCAATGATGACGGGATGTTGTACGAGAGGGAACATTTCAAGGACATCACACACCTCCCGTCCAAAAAGGACTTCGGTTCGGAATAATCCTCTTTATCGCTTCAGAAGTCCTCTTCTTTGCAGGTTTCTTCTGAGCCTTCTACCACTCAAGCCTAGCACCTACCCCCGAACTAGGAGGCAACTGACCTCCCGCAGGCATTGTACCCTTAGACCCCTTCGAAGTACCACTCTTAAACACAGCAGTACTCCTCGCTTCCGGGGTGACGGTTACCTGAGCCCACCATAGCATTATAGAAACAAAACGAAAACAGGCTATTCACTCCCTAGCACTAACAATTCTCCTAGGTGGCTACTTTACTATACTGCAAGCCCTAGAATACATAGAAGCCCCATTCACAATTGCAGATGGCGTTTATGGCGCCACATTCTTCGTAGCAACCGGCTTCCACGGACTCCACGTAATTATTGGCTCCACATTCCTAGCCGTCTGCCTACTTCGTCAGGTCCGCCACCATTTTACCTCCACTCACCACTTCGGATTCGAAGCAGCTGCATGATACTGACATTTCGTCGATGTAGTATGACTCTTCCTTTACGTTTCCATCTACTGATGAGGATCCTAATCTTTCTAGTATCTAAAAAGTATATGTGACTTCCAATCACCTGGTCTTGGTTAAAATCCAAGGAAAGATAATGAGTCTCATCACCACAATCATCTTAATTACCCTTATCTTATCCGTCATTCTGGCAACCGTCTCTTTTTGACTCCCCCAAATAAACCCTGACTACGAAAAACTCTCCCCCTACGAATGTGGTTTTGACCCGCTTGGATCCGCCCGACTGCCCTTCTCCCTCCGATTCTTCCTAATCGCCATCCTATTTTTGTTATTTGACCTAGAGATTGCACTACTCCTCCCCCTCCCCTGAGGAGATCAACTAGCCTCCCCCTTACTTACATTCTTATGAGCCTCCGCTGTCCTAATTCTCCTTACCCTGGGCCTAATCTATGAATGACTCCAAGGAGGCCTAGAATGAGCCGAATAGACAATTAGTTTAAAAAAAATATTTGATTTCGGCTCAGAAGCCTGTGGTTAAAGTCCACAATTGTCTAATGACCCCTATCCATTTTGCCTTCTCATCCACCTTCATTCTAGGCTTAACAGGCCTAGCATTCCACCGACATCATCTTCTCTCTGCCCTACTATGCCTAGAAGGAATAATACTTTCACTATTTATTGCCCTCTCCCTATGAGCCCTCCAGCTTAATTCCACTAGCCTTTCAGCATCACCAATCCTTCTATTAGCATTTTCAGCTTGCGAGGCAAGCGCAGGACTCGCCTTACTAGTAGCCACCGCCCGAACTCATGGAACCGATCGTCTACAGAACCTTAACCTCTTACAATGCTAAAAATTCTCATCCCAACCTTTATGCTTATCCCAACAACCTGACTACTACCACCCAAATGACTCTGACCCACAACCCTTGCACACAGCTTCATCATCGCCACCCTCAGCTTAACTTGACTGCAAACCCTATCAGAAACAGGATGGTCCTCCCTTAACCTTACTATAGCAACAGACCCCCTCTCCACCCCCTTACTAGTCCTTACCTGCTGACTACTCCCACTTATAATCCTGGCAAGCCAAAATCACACATCCACAGAACCCATCAACCGCCAACGAATATACATCACATTATTAATCTCCCTTCAATTTTTCCTGATCCTAGCCTTTAGCGCTACTGAAGTAATTATGTTCTACATTATATTTGAGGCCACTCTTATTCCAACACTAATCATTATTACCCGCTGAGGCAATCAAGCAGAACGCCTTAACGCAGGAACTTACTTTCTATTTTACACCTTAGCAGGCTCACTCCCACTGCTTGTCGCACTCCTCCTCCTACAAAATAACACAGGATCCCTCTCCCTACTGACCCTGCAGTACTCCAACTTCATACACTTAACTTCATACGCACATAAACTGTGATGAGCAGGCTGCCTACTCGCCTTCCTAGTTAAAATGCCCCTGTACGGAGTACACCTATGACTACCCAAAGCACACGTAGAGGCCCCTATCGCGGGCTCAATAGTCCTAGCTGCTGTTCTACTGAAACTAGGGGGATACGGAATGATCCGAATAATAACTGTCCTTGAACCTCTCACCAAAGAACTAGGCTACGTATTTATTATTTTCGCACTATGAGGTATTATCATAACAGGCTCAATCTGCCTCCGTCAAACAGACCTAAAATCCCTAATTGCTTACTCCTCCGTAAGTCATATAGGACTCGTAGCAGGGGGCATCCTAATCCAAACTCCATGAGGGTTTAGCGGAGCACTAATTCTCATGATTGCCCACGGCCTAACTTCTTCCGCCCTATTCTGTCTAGCAAATACAAACTATGAGCGCACACATAGCCGAACTATAATTTTAGCACGAGGCTTGCAAATAGTACTTCCCCTAATGACAACATGATGATTTATTGCAAGTCTTGCCAACCTGGCCCTCCCCCCTCTCCCAAACCTGATAGGAGAACTAATAATTATTACTTCCCTATTTAACTGGTCCTGATGAACCCTGGCACTTACTGGCACAGGTACCCTCATTACCGCAGGCTACTCCCTATACATATTCCTTATAACCCAACGAGGCAACCTCCCAAACCACATCATCTCCCTCGACCCACCCCATACCCGAGAACACCTCCTCATCACCCTCCACCTACTCCCCCTAATCCTCCTCATTCTCAAACCCGAACTAATTTGAGGTTGAACCGCCTGTAGATATAGTTTAACAAAAACATTAGATTGTGATTCTAAAAACAGAGGTTAAAATCCTCTTATCCACCGAGAGAGGCTCGATAGCAACAAGGACTGCTAATCCTCGTCACCCTGGTTTGACCCCACGGCTCACTCGTACAGCTCCTAAAGGATAACAGCTCATCCGTTGGTCTTAGGAACCAAAAACTCTTGGTGCAAATCCAAGTAGTAGCTATGCACCCTACACCACTAATTATAACCTCAAGCCTCATTATAATCTTTATTCTCCTAGCATACCCCCTAATCACAACACTACATCCACAGCCCTCAGCCCCCAACTGAGCCCTCTCCCACGTCAAAACATCAGTAAAACTGGCATTTTTCGTTAGCCTCCTCCCCCTATTCATATACCTTGATGAAGGCACGGAAACTATTATTACCACCTGAACCTGAATAAACACCCAAACTTTTGACGTAAATATTAGCCTCAAATTCGACCATTACTCAATCACCTTCACCCCCATTGCTCTTTACGTCACATGATCCATTTTAGAATTTGCATCCTGGTACATGCATGCCGACCCTTTTATAAATCGATTCTTCAAATATCTCCTAACCTTCCTCATTGCTATAATTATTCTAGTAACAGCCAATAACATATTCCAACTATTCATCGGCTGAGAGGGCGTAGGAATTATATCCTTCCTCCTCATTGGATGGTGATACGGCCGGGCAGATGCAAACACTGCCGCCCTCCAAGCCGTGCTTTACAACCGAGTAGGTGACATCGGACTAATTTTCGCCATAGCATGAATAGCGACAAACCTCAACTCCTGAGAAATGCAACAAATATTTGCCGCCGCCAAAGACCTCGACCTAACCCTCCCACTTCTAGGCCTAATCATTGCTGCAACCGGAAAATCGGCCCAGTTCGGACTACATCCCTGACTCCCATCCGCCATGGAGGGCCCCACGCCAGTATCCGCCCTACTTCACTCTAGCACCATGGTGGTTGCGGGCATTTTCCTGCTAGTTCGCATAAGCCCACTGATAGAAAACAATCACACCGCCCTAACCATCTGCCTATGCCTCGGAGCCCTCACAACATTATTTACTGCCACCTGCGCCCTTACCCAAAATGATATCAAAAAAATCGTTGCATTCTCTACATCCAGTCAATTAGGACTAATAATAGTGACAATTGGTCTCAACCAACCACAACTAGCGTTTCTCCACATTTGCACACATGCCTTCTTTAAGGCCATGCTCTTTTTATGCTCTGGCTCAATTATCCACAGCCTAAATGACGAACAAGATATCCGAAAAATGGGAGGAATACATCATCTCACACCCTTTACATCCTCCTGTCTCACCATTGGAAGCCTTGCCCTAACAGGCACCCCCTTCCTAGCGGGCTTTTATTCTAAAGATGCCATCATCGAAGCCCTCAACACTTCCCACCTCAACGCCTGAGCCCTAACTCTCACCCTCCTAGCCACTTCTTTCACAGCTATTTACAGCCTTCGCGTAGTATTCTTTGTAACCATAGGTTACCCCCGATTCAACCCACTCTCACCCATCAATGAAAACAACCCAGCAGTAATAAACCCCATCAAACGCCTAGCATGAGGAAGTATCATTGCAGGCTTACTAATCACATCCAACCTTACACCCCTAAAAACGCCCGTCATAACCATACCAACATCCCTAAAACTAGCCGCTCTGACAGTAACAATCATAGGACTCCTGATCGCACTAGAACTAGCCTCACTAACAAATAAACAATTCAAACCTACCCCTATGTTAACCACACATCACTTCTCCAACATACTCGGCTTCTTCCCAGCAATCATTCATCGACTTACCCCCAAACTCAACTTAATCCTAGGTCAAACAATTGCTAGCCAAATAATTGACCAAACATGATTCGAAAAAGTGGGCCCCAAAGCCCTAGCTTCCCTCAACCTCCCCGTAGTAACCATCACAAGTAACATCCAACGAGGTATAATCAAAACATACCTCACACTATTCGTCCTCACACTCGCATTCACCGCACTCCTCACCACTTACTAAACAGCTCGAAGGGCTCCCCGACCCAAACCCCGTGTCAACTCCAACACTACAAACAAGGTCAAAAGCAACACCCATGCACTAACAACCAACAACCACCCACCAGCAGAATACATCAAAGCAACCCCTCCAACATCTCCGCGAAACACAGAAAACTCACCCACCTCATCAGACGACATTCAAGAAGACTCATATCATCCACCTCAAAACAACATTGACACCAAACCCAGCCCTACAACATAAATTACTGTATAAGCCACAACAGGCCGACTACCTCAGGTTTCAGGATATGGCTCAGCCGCAAGCGCAGCCGAATATGCAAACACCACCAACATCCCCCCTAAATAGATTAAAAATAAAACTAAAGACAAAAAAGGGCCCCCGTGCCCAACTAAAATACCACACCCTATACCCGCTACCACAACCAATCCCAAAGCACCAAAATAGGGAGAGGGATTAGAAGCAACTGCAACTAACCCCATTATAAAACAAAACAAGATCAAATACAAGACAAAGGTCATAATTCTTGCCAGGACTCTAACCTGAACTAACGACTTGAAAAACCACCGTTGTAATTCAACTACAAGAACACTATGGCAAATCTACGAAAAACCCACCCCCTGCTAAAAATTGCAAACGACGCACTAGTTGACCTTCCAACCCCATCAAGCATTTCAGCATGATGAAACTTTGGCTCCCTCCTAGGACTCTGCCTAATTACCCAAGTCCTTACCGGCCTATTCCTCGCCATACATTATACATCAGACATCGCAACAGCCTTTACTTCCGTAGCACATATCTGCCGAGACGTAAACTTCGGATGACTAATCCGTAATATGCATGCCAACGGAGCATCCTTCTTTTTCATCTGCATCTACCTCCACATCGGTCGAGGACTCTACTACGGATCCTACCTCTATAAAGAAACGTGAAACATTGGAGTTGTTCTCCTCTTACTAGTAATAATAACCGCTTTTGTAGGATACGTCCTACCCTGGGGCCAAATATCATTCTGAGGCGCCACTGTCATTACAAATCTCCTCTCCGCTATCCCTTACGTAGGCAACACACTAGTCCAATGAATTTGAGGCGGCTTCTCAGTAGACAATGCAACCCTAACCCGATTTTTCGCCTTCCACTTCCTGCTGCCCTTCGTCATCATGGCCGCCACCATGCTCCACTTGATTTTCCTCCACGAAACAGGATCAAATAACCCAGTTGGCCTCAACTCAAACGCAGATAAAATTTCTTTCCATCCATACTTTGCATACAAAGACCTTCTAGGATTTGTAATCCTCCTCGCTGTCCTCACCTCCCTAGCATTATTTTCACCCAACTTATTAGGCGATCCAGACAACTTCACCCCCGCAAACCCACTGGTTACCCCACCACACATCAAACCCGAATGATATTTCCTATTTGCCTACGCCATCCTACGCTCAATTCCAAACAAACTTGGAGGCGTTCTTGCCCTACTATTCTCCATCCTCGTCCTCATGCTAGTACCAATTCTCCACACCTCTAAACAACGGGGCCTGACATTCCGACCGCTCTCACAATTCTTGTTCTGAACACTCGTTGCAGACGTTGCAATTCTTACCTGAATCGGGGGAATACCTGTAGAACATCCCTTTGTTATTATCGGACAAGTAGCCTCACTCCTGTACTTCTCCATTTTCCTGGTCTTTATACCTCTGGCAGGATTACTAGAAAATAAAACCCTTGGGTGAAGCTGCATTAGTAGCTCAGTGTCCAGAGCCCCGGCCTTGTAAGCCGGCCGTCGGAGGTTAAATCCCTCCCTAATGCTCAGAAAAAGGAGACTCAAACTCCTACCCCTAACCCCCAAAGTTAGGATTCTTTATCATTAAACTATTCTCTGCTATGTATTATCGGACATACATCTATATAGTACGGAAGCAAGCATGTACATGTTGAATAATGCATTGATGGTATCATGTCAACCATGAAATGTAACATAATCATGGTGTGTTCGACATTACTTGCATACTGTTATCGGAAGAACGTTATGCGCAGTAAGAGACCAGCAACATTAGCTTTCTTACAAGAAGGGTCAACGTTTATTGATGGTCAGGGACGGCTTGGAAGGCAGGGTTGCACCGAAGTGGATCTATTCCTGGCATTTGGTTCCCTTTACCTACTTCAGGTACAAGCGACTTAATAGAGCCCCATGTTCGTGTAATCTGTTGCATTGACTAATGGTGTTGCTACATAACATCCGTTACCCAACATGCCTGGCACTCCTTCCAGGGGGTAAGGGGTTTTTATTTTTTGTCTTCCTTTCACTTTGCCCCTCAGAGTGCAGAGGGGTAATGGAAGAATAAAGGTAGTACAAGCTTGGATTGAATAATACCCATACATTGAGCCCAACAATGGGACAAGTTCGAGTGAATGGTGAAAAGACATAGACCTGAAATATTCAACATGCATATCGCATCCAAGAGCATAAGGTACATGTTAGCACTCCACTTATTACCCCTAAACTTTCCACCCCCTCCTTTCATTTTGGTTTATAAACGCGCAAGATAAACAGTTAAAACCCCCCCCCCCCCCAAAACTCCAGACATCACTAACACTCCTGATAACCCCCCGGAAAACAGGAAAATGTCTGTTGTTTTATTAAACATGTAGCGTAAATATTTTAATTACAATATTATAAATATTTGACAT